AAAAAAAAGGATTGAACTGAAAATCTTTTCTGGAGAGATCCATTTTCCTGGAGAGAAAGATAAGATATGCTGGCATAGTGGCATCTTAATACTACCAGCCACGGGAAAAAAAAAGGCTAAGGAATCAAAAAAATGGAAGAATGGGATCTATGTCCAACGGATCACACCTATCAAGAAAAAGTCTTTTGTTTTGGTTCGACCCGTAGTCACAGATAAAAGAGAAGACGAGATTCAGTTAGCAACGCTTTTCCCCCAGGATCTCTTGCAGGACAGGGAGAATTTGCAACTTAGAGTTGTCAAGTATATCCTTTATGGAAATGGCAAAACAATTCGAGGAATTTCTCACACAAGTATTCAACGAACTTGTTTAGTCTTGAATTGGGACCAAGACAAAAAGAGTTCGTCTCGCGAGGAGGTTCATACTTCCTTTGTTGAAGTAAGAGTCAATGATCTGATTCGAGATTTCCTAAGAATGGATTTAGCGAAGTCCTCGTATAACAGAAAAAGGAATGATCCGGCAGGGTCGGGATTGATCCCCGATAATGGATTAGCTTGCATGAATCTCAAACCTTTTTATTCCAAGGAAAGGATTCAACAATCACTTACCCAACATCAAGGAACTAGTTGTACGTTGTTGAGTCGAAATAAGGAATGCCAGTCTTTGATCATTTTGTCATCATCTAATTGTTCTCGAATGGGTCCATTCAACGGTTTTAAATCTAACAACAATGTGAGAAAAGAATCAATGAAAAGGAAAAGGGATCTCCGAATTCCAATTAGGAATTCGTCGGGTCCTTTAGGGATTGTGCCTAAAATTGCGCATTTTTCTCCATCTTATCACTTAATCACTCATAATCAAATCTTGGTAAATAAATATTTGCTACTTGAGAATTTCAAACAGACTTTCCAAGTACTTAACTATTATTTAATGGATGAAAGTGGGAGAATTTCGAATCCCAATCCATGCAGTAACATGATTTTGAATCCATTAAATTTGAATTGGGATTCGCTCCAGCCCGCCTATTGTGAAGACACATCGACAATCATTAGCCTTGGACAGTTGATTTGTGAAAATGTATGTATATCCAAATATGGACCGCGCCTCACATCTGGGCAGGTTATAATTGTTCATGTTGACTCTTTAGTAATAAGATCCGCTAAGCCCTATTTAGCGACTCCAGGAGCCACCGTTCATGGCCATTATGGGACACTCCTTGACGAAGGAGATACATTAGTTACATTTATCTATGAAAAATCGAGATCTAGTGATATAACGCAAGGTCTTCCAAAAGTGGAACAAGTGTTCGAAGTGCGTTCGATTGATTCAATTTCAATCAACCTAGAAGAGAGGGTTGAAGGTTGGACCGAATGTATAACAAGAATTCTTGGAATTCCTTGGGGATTCTTGATTGGCGCTGAGTTAACCATAGCACAAAGCCGTATCTCGTTGGTTAATAAGATTCAAAAGGTTTATCGATCCCAGGGAGTGCAAATCCATAATAGGCATATAGAAATTATTGTGCGTCAAATAACATCAAAAGTGTTCGTTTCAGAAGATGGAATGTCTAACGTTTTTTCACCTGGAGAACTCATAGGATTGTTGCGGGCGGAACGAACAGCGCGCGCTTTAGAAGAAGCGATTTGTTATCGAGTTGTCTTATTGGGAATAACGAGGGCGTCTTTGAATACTCAAAGTTTCATATCCGAAGCGAGTTTTCAAGAGACTGCTCGGGTTTTAGCAAAAGCTGCTCTACGAGGTCGTATCGATTGGTTGAAAGGCCTGAAAGAGAACGTTGTTCTGGGGGGTATGATACCTGTTGGTACCGGATTCAAAGGATTAGTGTACCGTTCAAGGCAACGCAGCAACATTCCTTTGGAAATGAAAAAGAAGAATCTATTCGGGGGGGAAATAAGAGATATTTTATTCCAACACAGAGAATTATTTGATTCTTGCATCCCAAAGAAATTCCATGATCCATCCTAATTTTGGGAATTTCATGATTTCTAAGAGCAAATTCCTCCCTTTAACTTCACTTTTACTATCTAGTCCGGTTATTTGATATTTGATTTGGTACTAAAGATAATAACGAATAGAAAGGAATTAATGGCTTGGCTCGTGTATCAACGGTCAATCTCCGGTAGAAGGTTCCGTCGGAACAATTCTTTATTTAGGGTACCTCGTCTCTTAAAAAAAAAGAGGAAGTGTGGGGAAAAATGACAAGAAGATATTGGAACATCAATTTGGAAGAGATGATGGAAGCAGGAGTTCATTTGGGGCATAAGACTAAGAAATGGAATCCTAGCATGGCACCTTACATCTCTGCAAAGCGTAAAGGGAGGCATATTACAAATCTTACTAGAACTGCTCGTTTTTTATCAGAAGCTTGTAATTTAGTTTTTGATGCAGCGAGTACGGGAAAACAATTCTTAATAGTTGGTACAAAAAAAATAGCAGTTAATTCAGTCGCATCCGCTGCAAGAAGGGCTCGGTGTCATTATGTTAATAAAAAATGGCTCGGTGGTATGTCAACGAATTGGTCCACTACAGAAAGGAGACTTCAGACATTCAGGAATTTGAGAGCGGAACAAAAGACGGGAAGACTCAACCGTCTTCCGAAAAGAGATGCAGCAATGTTGAAGAGACAATTATATCACTTGCAAACCTATCTGGGTGGGATCAAATATATGACGGGGTTGCCTGATATTGTAATCGTCGTTGATCAGCAAGACGGCTATAAGGCTCTTCGCGAATGTGTAACTTTAGGAATTCCAACGATTTGTTTAATCGATACAAATTGTGACCCGGATCTTGCAGATCTTCCGATTCCAAGCAATGATGACTCTATAGGTTCAATTCGATTCATTCTTAACAAATTAGTCTCGGCAATTTGTGAGGGCCGTTCTAGCTCTATAACAAATCGTTGATTAATAATAAGATAAGTCAATGACTTCGGGAAATTTATGGATTTATGGAATCGGTTACTTTTCCTGAATCTAAAAAAAAAGGAGAGAAAAATCACTGGGGATTTTGGGGGATTCCTTGGGATCCGAAATACAGGATTCAAGTAGGCGAGTCGAGAAAGAGATAGTGGAATCAAAATAATTCCTTTTAAAGTTCTACTTCTGTCAGAGGGCAATATGAATGTTCTACCATGTTCCATCAACACCCTAAAAGGGTTATACAATCTATCCGGTGTGGAAGTAGGCCAACATTTCTATTGGCAAATCGGTGGTTTCCAAGTCCATGCCCAAGTGCTTATTACTTCTTGGGTCGTAATTGCTATCTTAGTAGGTTCAACCACTATAGCGGTTCGAAATCCACAAATAATTCCGACCGACGGTCAAAATTTCTTCGAATATGTCCTTGAATTCATTCGAGACTTGAGCAAAACTCAGATTGGAGAAGAATATGGTCCTTGGGTTCCTTTTATTGGAACTATGTTCCTATTTATTTTTGTTTCTAACTGGTCAGGGGCTCTTTTACCTCGGAAAATCATAGAGCTACCTCATGGGGAGTTAGCCGCACCCACGAATGATATAAATACTACTGTTGCTTTAGCTTTACCCACGTCTGTGGCCTATTTCTATGCGGGTCTTACCAAAAAAGGCTTGGGTTATTTCGGTAAATACATTCAACCAACTCCAATCCTCTTACCAATTAACATCCTAGAAGATTTCACAAAACCCCTATCACTTAGTTTTCGACTTTTCGGGAATATATTGGCTGATGAATTAGTAGTTCTTGTTCTTGTTTCTTTAGTACCTTCAGTGGTTCCTATACCTGTCATGTTCCTTGGATTATTTACAAGTGGTATTCAAGCTCTTATTTTTGCAACTTTAGCTGCGGCTTATATAGGCGAGTCCATGGAGGGTCATCATTGACTAGCTTTGAAAAGAGCTTTAGCCTTTGTTTCGCTTATCCCAACCCAATGCCAATGTATGGGTGGCTCGAGAGATAAGCTATTTCGAGACAAGCTATTGGGAGAACATAATAGATAGAAATACTGTATATACGATCTAGAGTAGTAGCAAAAAAGATTCCGATATGCTTTGTAAATAAAAGTAAATAAAAAAAAAAGGAAACTAAAAGATCTTTTTCCTAGGGTTTCCGCCCCATTTATGCCATACGCCCAATGAATATTCTATTTCTATTTGTTCAGTCAATTACGACATTATGATTCCTAAAAAAAAAAGGGGGGGTTTAGGGTAGGTATATATATATGTAATGGCTAGAAGACAGCTCTTGTGTATGTTCAAAGAAGGATTCTAGAATCCGGATGAATCTAAGATGTGAATAGTTGCTTTATGCTATGAAAGAAATGTATAGGGTAGATATTGACTGATTTTCTATGAATCACCCATCCATTTTATTTCCTATCCCACTGTGAATTTCAATGAGGATTCCAATAGAAGTCCTTCTGTTTCGTCTGGGACAAATGAATAAACAGATGAAATCAAGCATATAGAAGAGAAGGGGCGCCGAATTGAAAGCATGGTTCGGAACAAAGAAACGGAAGAACGAGAGTCGGATGCATTGATATTGATAAAGACTCTACGGATAGTCACTAAAAACGAGATCTCGAAGTAGTTCTGATGATTCAATCATAGCATTACTTCAATACGAAGTTCTTAGTGACTTCAATCGTCTAGATCTTAGTAATCCATCAATAAGTCCGAATTCAGAATTCATTGGTTGATTGTATCATTAACCATTTCTTGATTTTGGTGCGAGGCGCTTACCATGAATCCATTGATTTCTGCTGCTTCCGTGATTGCTGCTGGATTGGCCGTAGGGCTTGCTTCTATTGGACCCGGAGTTGGTCAAGGTACTGCTGCGGGCCAAGCCGTAGAAGGGATCGCGAGACAACCAGAGGCAGAGGGTAAAATACGAGGTACTTTATTGCTTAGTCTGGCTTTTATGGAAGCTTTAACAATTTATGGACTGGTCGTGGCATTAGCTCTTTTATTTGCGAATCCCTTTGTTTAATACTATCAATTTG